CAAAGCCGCGCCCAATACACCGGCAACTCCCATCATATGAAAAGGGTTCAATGTCCAATTATGAAACCCTTGGAAAAATAGGATGAATCGAAAAATAGCTGCTACACCAAAACTAGGGGCAAAGAACCAACCAGACTGACCCAGTGGATAAATTAGGAATACAGAAACAAAAACAGCAATTGGAGCAGAGAATGCGATTGCGTTATAAGGTCGCAATTGAACAGATCGAGCAATTTCAAATTGACGTAACATAAAGCCTATTAATCCGAAAGCGCCGTGGAGAGCAACAAATGTCCACAAACCACCTAATTGACACCAACGAGTAAAATCCCCTTGTGCTTCAGGACCCCATAGTAACAACAAAGAATGTGCTAAACTATTAGCAGGAGTAGAAACTGCAGCGGTTAAGAAATTGCAGCCTTCCAAATAGGAGCTGGCCAATCCATGAGTATACCATGAAGTTACAAAGGTTGTACCTGTAAACCAACCCCCGAAAGCGAAATAGGCACAAGGAAAGAGCAATAGACCGGACCAACCTACAAAAACGAAACGGTCCCTACGTAACCAGTCATCCATAATATCAAATAAATCATTTTTTTCTTGGGTAAATTTACCAAGGGCTATAGTCATAGCAATCCTCCTATTCAACTACTTCAACCATTTCCGAGCACTTTATGTTATGGTTATGGCATTTTCAGGACATTCGAAGATTTTATTTTTTATGTAGAATTTTATTTCTCGTGTACTGCCCCTTTATAATATAATTAGTTTCGAAGATAAAAATCTTTTCTTTTTTTGGTTCAGAACCTGATTTCGGTAAATCCACGAATTCAATTCGTTTATTTCTTCTTATTCTTACTAATCGTCTGAACCTGAACCATGAATTGTCTTATGACTCATCAATAAGATAGATGATGAATTTTTTGAATGAAATGTTCAAGTCAAATCAAAGAAGAAAGGATCCCTTCGCTCGCTCCTAGGTGATCCCCCGATCTACTCCTCTCCCTCCATCAACTAATTTTATTCTTGAATCTTGTTCGTGAGATTGAGAAAATCAAATCTCTATCTATTCGTCTAATTTCTATGCGTATCAAATTACACAAATTACTAGAGTATCATATATATTTTTTTTTTATTTCTTTTTTTTTATTGTCTTCTTTCTTATCTTTCCTACGGATGAGTAAAAAAGTCCAGAGTCTATTTTTTTTTTCATTCATTTCACAAGTCAAAGCACGAAATACACTTCGACTACTTTTCTATTTCCTTTTGTATATCTTTATATATCGGAAAAGGTGAGAAGTTCCTATTTTTCAATTTCATACAATATTAAATTAAATAATACAATATTAAATTAAATAAATAGGGTACTCTAAATGAAAAAATGAAAGTTTCTTTTTCGTATCCACTCTATATAATATTGTCAGAACAAAACCCCTGTTGTGCTCTGGAATCAAAGAAAGATAAGATATTGAAAACGGTTGTATGTAACTTGAAATAAACGTTTCCCTATAGAGAAATAGAATATTAATTGACTCCTCTGGAACATTTAGGAACAAGAAGATTTAATCGGAAATATCGACAGATTCTTGCGGAGTCAAAAAAAATATGAAATAAAAAAAGATCTACTGTTCCAATTTCACTTCGATCGAATTTTAATATCATAATAGTGGATATAGTTCCAATTCAATGGGTTAGATCCACTTACTTTTTGCTAATTTATAATGTTTACAACTCTTTAGCATGGAGTTGATTGGAAGAATATAGAATATAATGGAAAAAATAGAATAGAAACATAGAAAATCCGAAATATATATATATATACTTATTTTAATATACTTAATAATATCTTAATATACTTAATATAAAATAATAATATACTTAATATAAAATAATAATATAAAAAATTTATATTTAATTTTTTTATGTATATTTATATTGATTTTTATTTATTATTTATTTGTTTATTATTTAGTTGTTATTTGTGTTATTTGTCGATTCGATTCAAGAGACGACTTATCATTATTGATTATATTATACTAAAAAAACGTTCAACCTCGAGATATATGATTTTTTTTTATTACAAATATCAACAATATCTCTCTTCTTTGGTTACATATGAATACTACTTTTGCACTGAAGTTTTATCAAAAATGAAAAAAAAAGAAGGCCAAAGCCCCTTATCGGATTTGAACCGATGACTTACGCCTTACCATGGCGTTACTCTACCACTGAGTTAAAAGGGCTGTTTTATTCAATTACTGAATAAATCGCTAGACAGAAAAGATCTATCTATATATCTATTTATAGATAGATATTGACATATATTAAGTATATCGAGTAGACTAATATATAGATAGATATTGACATATATTAAGTATATCGAGTAGACTCATATATAGATAGATATTGACATATATTAAGTATATCGAGTAGACTCATATATAGATAGATATTGACATATATTAAGTATATCGAGTAGACTCATAGTGACTGGTGGCCTATTCCGAAATGAAAATGTGAATTTGCTTAACATATGCAAAGGATTTACTTAACACATTATTATTTACTTAACACATAGGCTCCCGAAAATAGGAGAAAGTAATACAAATTCAACAGTTCACCACTTTTTCGAAATATGATTCTTTTTTTATTAATTTGGGTGCTTTTTCATGACTCGATTCCCGAACTTCCAAAGTTCATATACTTTTTATCGTGTTTAACGGAATTCCTTCTTTCTATTTATTATTATAAATCTAATGATTATTATTTGAAATATAATGAAGAGCCTTTTGTATGGATGGCTTGGGTAATGATAAATTATTTATTCTTTTTTATTGTTTCTTATTATTATTTTTGTATGTAATAATATTGTATGTAATAAATTTCTCTATTTTTGTATCTCTAATACAAAAATAGAGATACAAAAATAGAGTCTCTAATACAAATAATAAAAAACAATACAAAAGAATAAAAAATTGATTTGTCTATGTCTGTTAGTCTATAAATTCTAGTTCTGTTAGTCTATAAAAAAGAATCCAATGGAGGGACGAATCCATTGATAAGTATAAATACCGAATCAAAAAAGGAATGATAAAAGAAAGCCTGGCGGGTCTAGCCATATCATTCCATTCTATGGTATGTTGACAATTTCAAAAAACTGTTCATACTATGAACATAGTATGATGGCAGTTAGGCAAATATGCCCCCATCGTCTAGCGGTTCAGGACATCTCTCTTTCAAGGAGGCAGCGGGGATTCGACTTCCCCTGGGGGTAGGATACTACGAAAGGAAGTTGATCATGGATTATCAATAAAGCTAGAATTGATTCTTCCTGGGTCGATGCCCGAGCGGTTAATGGGGACGGACTGTAAATTCGTTGACAATATGTCTACGCTGGTTCAAATCCAGCTCGGCCCAATAATTCACGGATCCGCCATGAAATGATATAACCCATTTTTTTTCAGAAATGCCAAATGGGGAAGAAATTTTTTTTAGTTGCTCTATTTATTCCATAAATTCTGACCATGATAACCATCTGGATTCATATCAGGATTTTTAGAAATATAAAGTTTAAGGAAAAGGGTAAAGTAAGGAAAAAATCATTGAAAAATGGATTATCGATCGATTTGGCAACAACGAAAGGATTACTAGTTACTAGTAATCCCTGCAGCTCTGACTAACGTGCATACCCGTGTGGATAAAACTAGATCACTCGTACTTCTGTTTGGTACAGCACGTCCCTTCTAATCTAAGAAATCGAAAAAAGATTGAATGAAAGCATAAGAATATGTATGCTGTACACTTTCCTTTATTTCACTGGGATTGTAGTTCAATTGGTCAGAGCACCGCCCTGTCAAGGCGGAAGCTGCGGGTTCGAGCCCCGTCAGTCCCGACGGATCCAATAACACAAAAACCAACAATTCATCCCCAAGGGTATCCTTCTTTTTTTTTTTCTCATTTCTGATCAAACAAATACGGTAATTTTCATTCCTTTAATCAGTACCAATTGATGGCACAGAGAAAGATATGTGAATTGATCCAAGTACTGGTAGAATCCATCATATTTTGAATTACAAGAGATCGTGTACCGGATGCGGTTTTTCGATTGTCCGCGATCTGTGTATATAATAGAATAGAGTAACATATGTTTGTTATGCTTTCTGTGAACCCATATACACACACAAATTACACACACAAATGAAATTCATTTCTTGTACGATACAAAATGAATTTAATGAATTTAACATAGCATAGTTACTTTGATAGAAGACTTTGAGAAGGCTTTGAATCAAAGAGTCTTTACCCTTTCTTTCGTGTTTTGTTTTGTTGTACAATTACTAATTACTAGTATTAGAGTTAATTTGAAACCATCGATCTTATTCAAATCAAATTTCATACTGCATTTTTTGATATATCCATCCGCTTTTCCAAGGAAAGCGAATAAAATCAAAATACACCCCCACCTAGGGAATAAAGAAATTTTTTTCTTTTTTTTTTTAAAGTCCTTGTCAAAAAAGTAAACTAGTGAATTTGATGGAATATTAGATTGATCCTTTTCTACAGGGACTCGCACTTCTTTTATTTGTATTTGTAAACCTTTTGTAAACTGTGGAAGTGGAAAAACGGTCAGATGAGACTGATTGTACAAGAAAGGCAGTAGGTTATAGAAAAGAAAGAGAGGACAAGAATTTATAAATAAAGGAAAGAAATTCTTTTGATTGGACCAAGAATCGAATCGAATTTTGGATTAGGTGTGGATAAAAGATCTTTCTATGTTATACTATTCAATTCTCGACGGTGAATCGATTTGATAGCTTAGATATTGTTATTCATGATATTGATCTGTTTCGATGTCTTTGAAATGTAATGGAATTCATTGCATGGCATTGAATTGACAGGCGACAATTTTCTCATCTCTATGGGATTAAATCCCGAGTTATTGTAAAGTAAAAAAAAATGAAATTATGGAAGTAAATATTGTTGCTTTTATTGCTACTGCGCTGTTCATTCTAGTTCCTACCGCTTTTTTACTTATAATATACGTAAAAACAGTCAGCCAAAGTGATTAAAACTTGCCTTCTTAGCAAAGATTAATGAATGGACTAGAATCAGCAGTATTCTCTAAAACCTGATAGTATGGTAGAAAGAAAATATGTTTCTTTCTACCATATATCCAAATATCCAATAGACATATCTTCTTTGACTGATATCGATCTCCCATCTCATAATTTCCATTAATCCGTTTTATTGTATCTTCTGAAAAAATTTAAGTAAGGGGGGCCTAGGTCGAAATTTTATATGTTTTGGATTTTGATTTCTAATTCTTTATCACTTTTCTTTTTTTCTGCTGTCAAATCCTCCTATTTTTTATTTTTATTTTATTCCAAATGTTCTTGTTCCATTTCCAATTGTTCTTGTTCCAAGCGTTCTTGTTCCCTTTCCAATTGTTTCCACATCTTATGATTTATAGCACTCCTGAGCGAGCCGTAACCAGAATGTACACGTGCAAGTGGCCTTAAAATCGGCAAAAACAGTTCCCATACCCATAAACGCACGTTCTCAAAAAATTTCTTTATTTCGTTTGAAATGCTTGAAAAAAAACGTTTGCATTCCGGTCTCCCCCCCTTTTTTTTAGGGGCTTTTTTTAATTTAAGATAATAATATAAGCGAAGTAACTGTATTGCAGTGATGGAGAAAGGGTATTATTCATAGAATATATTCCCCTCCCCCCAGTAGTAAATAGTAAAAACTAATTAAGTAAAAATGAATTAAATAGTAAACAAAGAACGATCGAGAAAACAAAAAATCCAGTTTGATTCCTCAAATCAATTAAAAATACTTCTAAAGTCCACTTCTTCCCCATACTACGAGTGACAGGGAAAATGTAAAGACTGTCATTAATGCCGCCCAAGCGAGACTTACTATATCCATATGACCAATGTCCCCTATCTCTATAAATATGAAAAAAAAATGTAAAAGAATTAGTGTTAACTAATATTATAATATATCAGTGGAATTCTTCGCAACAGTCAAAAAGAAAAAAAGTATCAAGAGCCTTTTTCCTGCACTTGTTTTTGTTTTGTTGGGGAAAACTCGACGAGTTATATCAATCAGCAAACCAGACTAAGGGATTTCAGATTTTTTGGTGATCAGGCGACACCCAGATTTGAACTGGGGAAAAGAGGATTTGCAGTCCCCCGCCTTACCGCTCGGCCATGCCGCCAAAACGATACAAAAAGATGAAAATCCTTTCCCCTTTTTGTTTTTTTTGTACTTTCCATCTTTGAATTCCTTTTTCTTTTCTTTAATCCCTTGCCTAAAAGAAATCCTTCCTTTTTTTTGATTGGATCCATCCCCTCGATTGTATGTATCGTATCTCAAAACACACAATATCTAAAAACTTTCCCTTTCTTTTATATTATATTGAAATTAGATTGAAAAAGAAAATGTGGATTCGAAGTTACAAAAGTCAAAATTCAGGACGACAAAACGGAACCTTTAACTATTGACTATAAATTTAGAAACGATTCTTGGATTTGAATTTTTGTTTATCTTTGCTTATCTTTATATAATGATAAAAGATTATATAATGATAAAAGAAAACCAAAAAAATGGATACAAAACGAATCAGTATTTTGGTTTTCAAAAAAAAACCTTTCTAATTTTCAATTGGAACAGCAATCAGGAGGATATGTAAACCCCAGAGCGTAAGTTGTTATACAACTGGAGTTATCTGTTATACAACTGGGGTTATCTAATGGTACATTTTATCTATCATTTTATCTATATAGGATGCCCATAGAGAATTAGCAAGAAATTATCGTGTTTCAATTTTTCAATTGAAGAAAACTCGAATTTTGGATGGAGTAGGACATGTGTTGTCTCCAATAGAGCTATAATGCAATAAAAGTCAAGGAAAAAAGCATAGATAGCTATGCATATGTTTAATAAATACACAAGCTGTTCTTATGCTTTCTTATGCCACCACTTCAATCATATTCTATTAAAAACAAAACTACATAGGTACTCTCTTTTGATAATTTTTTTTGAACCGTGGAATCCGCGAAAAATTTCAGTAAAATGCAAATTTCAGTGCTAAAAAAATCGACTCTATCCATCTTTCTGATTATTATGTCTTGATCTAAGTGAATAGATCAAATCATCAATCCATTTCATTTTTCTGGTATCCAATCGGATTGGAATATAGAATAGTAATATCATAATATAATAATGGTAGAAATTGAATTATTTTTTTTGTTGCTATTCTATACAAAACCCTATTAAGGCTAAGTGGCATTTATAAATTCTTTTCCCTTTGGATCCCATTTGTTTGTTATAAATTCCACTTTGAGTAGAATCTTTCTTCCTCCGTTCATACGCATTTCAATGTTTCATACATTCCATCTATACGGAGTTGGGTAAAATTTCATGTGATTCAGTAAACAGAATAAAAATTCAATTCCATCATTGCTAGATCGATTCATATGATTCGATGAAGAA